TACCACCGAAAGGTTTGGTCGCATACTTGAAAAATAACCCAAAAAATCAAGGGAATGCTTGGATAATTGGTTTATATAAATCCTTCCTGGTTGAGACCACACATAAGAATGACACTGCCATAAATTGACAAGATAATATTTCCACTTATTCATCAGAAGAGGGGTATCCTTCGAAGACAGAATAGATTTTCCTTGATATCTAACATAATGCATAAAAGGATCCTTGAAGAACCATAAGATGGCGGCCGGAAAATCATTAACGAAGACTTCTTCTACAGGATCTTTTTTTTTTTCATAGAAATGTATTCGCTCAAAAAAGATACCAGAAGAGGTTAATCGTAAATGAGAAGATTGATTACGAAGAAAAAGTAAAATGGATTCGTATTCACATACATGAGAATTATATAGGAGCAAGAATAATCGTGGATTACTTTTTGAAAAAATAATTTTTTTTGGAGTAATAAGACTATTCCAATTAGAATACTCGTGAAGAAAGAGTCGTAATAAATGTAAAGAAGAGGGATCTTTCACCCAATAGCGAAGGGTTTGAACCAAGATTTCCAGATGAATGGGGTAGGGTATTAGTACATCTGATACATAATTTAAATGTGGGAATTTGTCCTCTAAAAAAGGAAATATTGAATGAATTGATCGTAAATTATAAGATTTTACGATTTCTGTCGCCTCTAAGGAAGATACTAATCGTAGGGAAAACGGAATTTCCACAATGACTGCAAATCCCTCCGACATCATTTGAGAATACAAATTTTTGTTGTACCCAAAAAATTTATTTTGGTTAGAATCATTAGCGGAAATTATCAAATGATTCTGTTGATACATTCGACTAATTAAACGTTTTATAATTAGTAAACTATATTTAGTGTCATAACCTACATTATCCAACAAAATCGATCTATTTAAACCATGATCATGAGCAAGTGCATAAATATACTCCCGAAAGATAAGTGGGTATAGGAAGTCATGTTGCTGATATCTATCTAGTTCTAAATATCCTTGAAATTCTTCCATTTTTTATTTGAACAAGAAAAGAAATAGGTGATTTATTGGGTTATCAAATGATACATAGTACGATACAGTCAAAACAAGGTATTATAGTAAGAAAATACCTCGGAACAAGTAAGACTCATCAACAGACTCTCTAGCCTCTCTTTTTCCATCTAATTGATTTATGTTCATTCTAGGGTAACAAGATGGTTAGAAGTCCTTTATTTTTTCAATCCAATCGCTCTTTTGATTTTGAAAAATCTTTATCAATATACTGCCTTCTTCTACACATTTATCTCTACCCCATAATGGGTAATAGCTAATAATTAGGACTCATAAGAAATTTATAATCCACTCATGGGAAAAGTTTTTCCCGTATTAAGCACTAATATATTTTTAACGTCTAATTAGATCGGGTAATCATTCAAAAATTAAGAACAGAAGCTCATTACTTTTTGTTTCCCTATAATTGGAACCGTAGTAGGGCTCTACCCATTTATTCACTCGACCAAATTCATTTTTTTTATTACACGACAAGAATTCAAACAATTTAAATAAGGTTTTGGACCTATTCGGTAAGAATGAAATATTCTTAGAATTATCCATTGATACGACATGCTGCTTTTTCCATTCATTCCTTTCAGGATCAGTCGTGGTCTTACAAACTCTACCGATGGTATGGACGAATCTTTTGCTTCATACAAATGTGTAAAAGATGCTAGCCGCACTTAAAAGCCGAGTACTCTACCGTTGAGTTAGCAACCCAAATAAAATAATTAGAATGTGTAGATACAATCGGAATCTCAATAAAAAAAAGATTGAATTGCACAACGCAATCCAAACCAATCAAAACATTAAAATAGCAAAAATTTTTAAAATTCTAATTGATTAGATTCTGAACATAATAAAAATGAACAGATCCGATGAAAAAATTCTCAGATAAAAATAGGGATAAAGTAAAATATTTATAAATAGCTCCTTGTCTCTTATGTCATCCATTAATTCTATAGTATATATAGATTTTTATTGAGTTTAATCTTAATCAAAAAAAGACTTCTTGTATCACAGAAAATACAAGAACCCATTATTTGAATGAAATAAAAGCTATGGGACGGAGATATAAATGGATCCTTTTATCCACGATCGGATTATATTTATTTGATACACTGTTGTCAATATGAATGTTGAGAAAAGAATACAAAAGAAAAAACAATTTATAAATATAACTAACAATTCCAATCAATTAGACAATTAGAATTATAAGAAAAAATAAGAAAACAAAAAACTAAGGACTTGTGTTGGATTGGCACTATATAGAATATTTCTATACAACACAACATTGATACAATATTGGTGGAAAAATAAATTAAGTAAAAAATGAGGTTTATTCACTATTCACTAATCACTAAAATAAGCAAGTGAAATCCTTTGTGTTTTTTTATTTGTTCCTTAACTCATTGACAGTAATCTCAAAATTTTATATTTATAGACCCGATTACTTCATTTATTTATTCACTTAATCTTTTTCTATCTATTTTATATATATCAATAAAATTTATATCAATAAAATAGAAATAGATTTTTGTCGTTATAAAAGACACTCTTTTATAGTAACAATAATAAATTTAGTATGATATAGATATAATTTAGTATGATATAAATAGAACAAAAGAGGAAATAGCAAAGAAACAAAAAGGTTATACAAGGCTATATACAAATCATCCACATTTTTTTTATTTCATTAATTGAATTATATTTGTTGATTAGGGCGAAGTTCCGTAAAAACCCCCGCCCTTTTTGAAATATCATGAACAGTTCCTGTAGGTTGAGCACCTTTTTCAAGGAAATATAGAATAGCCGGAACATTTAAATAGATTTGATTCTTTATCGGGTCATAAAAACCCACTTTACGAAGATCTCTTCCCTCTCGTCGGGATCGAACATCAATTGCAACGATTCGATAAATGGCTCATTGGGATAGATGAACAATACCCCCCCCCCTAGAAACGTATAAGAAGTTTTCTCCTCGTACGGCTCGAGAAAATTCTAAATTATGTCTATGTATAGAATCATAATATCAAATAGATCCATAAAATCATCAAATTCATTATATTATTGATTTTAGTTTAAATACTTTTTCTTAGTCTTCCCCCCCCCCCCCAAAAAAAAATATTTGTATCCTCATAACTCAAGTTGAATAACTCTCAAATAACTCAAAAGAAACCTTTTAGGTATTAAATTTATTGAGTGGTCTCTAACCCTTTTTGTCTGTCTCCTTTAGAATCTATTTTGATTCTTAAATATGATCTGGTTGTTGAGACAATTGAAAACGGTATTTCCTTGTTCCAGGATCTTTATCTTTGCCTTGAATCATTGGGTTTAGACATTACTTCGGTGATCTTTAAATCGTTTCAAAACGGCAGCAACATACCATTTTTTGTGATTTCTTTCTATCAAAGAATCGTATGAATGGTTGATTCCTACGTAATACACTTTACTTTTGATTTGATCAAAAGAGTTTTACCAATTCCAACAAAATTAACTTTTAAATTTTATCGAATTGGATCCTTTAGATTTATATATCTAAAATAGACTTACGAAGTTGTTCCAATTTATTGATCGATACTAACCTTAGATTCTTGCCCTTGAGAAATTAATCAATACGTTCTACTCGAGCTCCATCGTGTACTATTTACATGGCAACACTCTCAAAAATGAGGGTTCCAGTGGAACAGAACAAATGATGTCGAGCCAAGAGCACTTTCGTTCCTATATAATATAAAAAAGTGGTGGATGTAAGAATCCACAGCTGATCATGTCCTTCAAGTCGCACGTTGCTTTCTGCCACATCGTTTTAAACGAAGTTTTACCATAACATTCCTTCAGTTTGGAACCAGTATGTAATTGATTCAATTATGGAATCGTGAATAATCATCGGTTCGGTCGGTACATAATAATCTATACTTTTTTCTTCTATATGAAGAATGGATAATGTATGACGAAGTCTCAACAAGAATTCAATCAATTTAACCCCATTGTTTATAATTATTTTTTTTAATTATAACTAACATAACATGAATAAATAAACACGAATAAACAAGTTATTTTGAATCTCTATCTTCAAGTAACGTGATAGGATAAATTCAACAATTTCACACTTCTTAGAATACCAAGAACTCATAAGAAATCATTAAAAAGATTTAATTGATTGAATAGTTTCCTACCCTAATAATCATTATTTGCATAAGGTTTTACAGTAAGTACCATTCGCTTTTTATCATCATTAAGAGAAAGATAAATCCATATTGGATTAAACCATCAATGATTAATAAAAAAAAAAGACTGATGTAAGGAAAGATTGAAGATTTAGGTTGTTATTTTTTCATATTTCATATTGTAAAATCTGTAATATTTAACAAATCCAAATTTCGTTTCATATGCGTGTTATTTGAACTCGATTAAATTTTTGAAAAAAAAATGATTAATAAAAAAAAAAAAAAAAAAAAAAAAAAAGAAATTAAGAATCGCATTCTATAACAATATTATACTCCTAAACGGAAGACTGGTCGAAAAGACAATCTTTATTTTGATATATTTTATTATGATATAGATTATGATATAGATATATATTTTATTTTTTATTATAGATTAATAAAATTATAGATTAATAAAATGATCGTGGGTCAGTTATGTTCTGGGACGGAAGGATTCGAACCTCCGAATAGCGGGACCAAAACCCGTTGCCTTACCACTTGGCCACGCCCCATTTCTAGTCGACACTAATAAACACTAATATTGGTACTGGTTGTTCGTCAACTCAAGTCTAAATATCTATTATCTATAAAATAGATTACTAGAATTTTTATACATGTAGACGTAGAATTAAACAGAATTTATTGATCATTACATATAATTCAATTAAGATATTGTATGAAAGTATGGTTTATTCTATTCTCTTTTGATTTGAGAATTGAAAGATTTTTGATTGGGTGAGTTCAAATCAAAGAAAGTTTTTTGGTCTATCTTATTTTCTTTTTATTCATTTTTCTTTTCTATGAATAATAACATATTTATAATAATAAAATAATAAAAAACTCAATTTATTAATAACTCAATCAAAATAAATAAAATACAATTATCCTCAAGAACAAAATGTTTGTTATGCTTAATATATTTAGTTTGATCTGTATCTGTCTTAATTCTGCTCTTTATTCAAGTAGTTTTTTCGTCGCCAAATTGCCCGAGGCCTACGCTTTTTTAAATCCAATCGTAGATGTTATGCCAGTAATACCCCTGTTTTTTTTTCTCTTAGCCTTTGTTTGGCAAGCTGCTGTAAGTTTTCGATGATATCTTTAATTTAATAATGTCTAGACAAATTCATGATTTATTGAAAAAAAAAAAATTCAAAGAAAAGAATTGATAAGATCAGATAAGTCTTACACCCTCAATTCAAATATTGAAATTCTTGTACAACCGCGAAAAATCTGGATCACCCCACTTTATTTCTTGGTGTCAAAATAAAAAATCAAAATAGTAGGGTATGCGGTATAAAAACGGAGAATCTATTCTCTTTTTTACTAAAAAAAATCTTGGAGATTATGTAATGCTTACTCTCAAACTATTTGTTTACACGGTAGTGATATTCTTTGTTTCTCTCTTTATTTTCGGATTCCTGTCTAATGATCCAGGACGTAATCCTGGACGTGAAGAATAAAAGATAAGGTTTTCCTTGCTTGATTTTAAAATGTTCTTAGTAGGATTTTATCTATTACACATTTTTAACTATTAAAAATAAAAAGAGCTCGCGAAAAATTCGAAAGAAAATACCAAGTCATCAACAAAAACGGAAAGAGAGGGATTCGAACCCTCGGTACGAAAAACTCGTACAACGGATTAGCAATCCGACGCTTTAGTCCACTCAGCCATCTCTCCTCCCAATTGAAAAAGGATAATACTATGTTACATTATAAAAAATAAGGATTGAAAGAGCCCTTCATAATATTTTTTTTCATCCGAGAGTGCTTTTTAGTTCCACGGCCCGGCTAAGTACTGACCAGGCCGGGCCCGCCATTTATTGTTCCAACGAATCATAAATAATTTTTTTTTTATTTGAAAACTAAAATACTTGCTTGTTATTACGATTGGAAAAATAAAAACTCATTTGATTTCTATGATATAGAATCAAATGATATCGAATCAAAGTGTCGTTTCTTATCTTAATTTTTTATATTTATTCTTTATTTTCTTTATTCCTTTTATTTTAGTAAATTAGTAAAGTAAATAAATAACAAAAAGGGAACTGTGGATTCTTGCACAATACATTTTCATGTATGTTATGGCTTAAGTAGTTTTGTCGAGACGTCTAGGTCAAAAACCTCCGGCAAAAAAACACTTGTTATTTAGTTTTAGTTATTGAAATTTAATGAATTCTCTTTTCCGAATCTCATTGGGTTCTCTGATACAACACGTAAACGCTCTAATTTTCATGATTATTTTATGATCCTATCCTTTCTTTTTACTCTTTTCACTTTTTATTACGACCCATTTTCTTGTTCGACAAAAGGTTCATTTATATACAATAATCGGATTGTAGCGGGTATAGTTTAGTGGTAAAAGTGTGATTCGTTCTATAATCCTTTATATAGTTAAGGGGTCTTTCGGTTTGATTAATATTTCATTCCGACCAAAAACTTTATTTCTTAAAAGGATTTAATCCTTTACCTCGCAATGAAAAATTCGAGGAAGAATATACATTCTCGTGATTTGTATCCAAGAATCAATTAAAAATTGAAAAATTGGATTATGAGATTACGAAACATAATTTTTTTTTTTTATTAGATCAATACTTCTAATTCAATAAGTATGAGTAAAGGATCCATGGATAAAGATAGAAAGTGGCTTTCTAATCGTAACTAAATCTTTAATTTGGAATTTGTATTACGGAAATTGAAGCAAAATGGCTATTAAACAATGACTTTGGTTTACTAGAGACATCGACAAATTGTTTTAGCTCGGTAGAAACAAAATGCTTTTCCTAAGGATTCTCTCACATAGAAATAGAGAACGAAGTAACTAGAAAGGTTGTTATAATATAATCCCCCCCTTTTCTATAGGGATCGTCTAGAAAGCGGGTTGTTCTGAATACATTCAGACAGAAAAGCTGACATAGATGTTATGGGTGGAATTTTTTTTTCGTTCATGTCTTAATATAGGAATTTATACATCTTCCATAAAGGAGCCGAATGAAACCAAAGTTTCACGTTCAGTTTTGAATTAGAGACGTTAAAAATGATGAATCAACGTCGACTATAACCCCTAGCCTTCCAAGCTAACGATGCGGGTTCGATTCCCGCTACCCGCTTTTACTTTATTTTTTTATTAAATTAATAAGAAATAAGAAAAAAATAGAATTAAATATTTTGAGATTTTTCTTATTTTAGAAAAAATTTTATGAATATAATTAATGTAATGCATCATTGACTTGAATACGGAATT